ATTTGAACCCGTGACATTTTGTACCCAAAACAAACGCGCTACCAAGCTGCGCTACATCCCTTCCATTGGTCTACAGTGTCATTGTAGAGAATTCTTGTCTTGTTTTCCACATCCTTATCTCCTCTATTAAAATCTATAATTTTTATGTCCATTTCGTCTTTTTGGTCTCATTTAACATATAATAGTAAAATACTTCTATCTATATGAAATATGGAATGGAACCCCTATGAAAAATAAATGAGTATTTTGGGGTAATATTGGGAAATAAAAAGACGTTTTTTCTGTATTTCACAAAAAGTTAATCTTATTTACTGGATGATTGTACATTTCAATATGTCTTATGCATTACAATAAAATGAAGGAGATTTTTCAATGCGAGATCTAAAAACATATCTTTCCGTGGCACCGGTACTAAGTACTCTATGGTTCGGTTCTTTGGCAGGTTTATTGATAGAGATTAATCGTTTTTTCCCGGATGCGTTGACGTTCCCCTTTTTTTCATTCTAGTTATTGGCGTGGGAAGGAATAAAGAAGATTAGAGATACAATTAAATAGCAGCCCCCCCTTTTTTCTCTTTTTTCCCTTTTTACATAGAATAAGGGAGGAAAGAGAAAGAATAAAAGTGCATTCAACAGCTGCTAGACTCGGTTTCCACTTGCAATTAAATTAATATGAAATTTCTATGGAAGTCGAATACAAACTGTGGTTCTAGGGAAAGAATATTATACAAGATACTTATATGAAATACTGTACTGTGATTTGAAATATAGTTTAGAAATCTTTCTATCTTATTTCCTATATTGAATTGATTTAATTTATTGTAGTGAAATCTTGCATAAGAGGATAGCAAGTTACAAATTCTATTTTTTTTTCCTTCCTTTTTTCTTTTTAGTTTCGGATTGAAAGAGGAAGAGTTAAGTAAATGAAAAATCCAAAGGAGGTTCATGGCCAAGGGTAAAGATGTGCGAATACCGGTTCTTTTGGAATGTACCGCCTGTGTTCGAAACGATGTTAATAAGGAATCAACGGGCATTTCCAGATATATTACTCAAAAGAACCGGCACAATACGCCTAATCGATTGGAGTTGCTAAAATTCTGTCCATATTGTTACAAGCATACGATTCACGGGGAGATAAAGAAATAGATCGAACCGAGCACCTTCGGGCCCTTAGCTTACAAAGAAAGGGAAAAAATGACATTATATATATATATTAACATAATATTTAACATAGTTAAAGATAATTATAAACAAACCAAATCCTATTTATTTATTCTAATTAGAGATACGGCTGAAATAGGATTTTAGTGATAAGAAATAAACTAACCAAACCATGGATAAATCCAAGCGAACTTTTCTTAAATCCAAGCGATCTTTTCGTAGGCGTTTGCCCCCGATCCAATCGGGGGATCGAATTGATTATAAAAACATGAGTTTAATTAGTCGATTTATTAGTGAACAGGGAAAAATATTATCTAGACGAGTGAATAGATTGACCTTGAAACAACAACGATTAATTACTATTGCTATAAAGCAAGCTCGTATTTTATCTTTGTTACCTTTTCTTAATAATGAGAAACAATTTGAAAGAACCGAGTCGACCACTAGAACTCCTAATCTTAGAGCCAGAAAAAGATAGGTTTTCTTTCTTCACTTGAATTCAAATCCCCACCGAACTTAAATGCGGATTGATATTTTGTTGGAAAAATCCAAGAATCCGGATTAAATTCTCGTGTCGTAAGAAAAAAAAAAGAATTTTGGAAAAAGAAAAAATTTTTTCTTTTATTGAACGTCTTGATTCATATTTATTTTTACTACTTTCTCATTATTTTTACTACTTTCTCATATATATTTTATCATATTATATTCATTTTTATTTTCTTTTTATTCGACCCTCCCGGAGTTTATTCTCCGGGCAACTCCCTTTAAGCGGTGGATTCCTTTCAACTTACTTCTTTTCTGATCTCATTGGAAATCATATAAAGACAATTCCTATTTGATATAGCTATTTGTGCAAGTATTTTACGATTAAGAAGCAACTGTCTCTTGTACAGATCATTTATTAATCTACTATAACTATAGCATACCCCCCTTTCACGAATTGCTGCATTTATTCGAGTGATCCACAAACGACGAAAATTTATTTTTTGCTTATCCCTATCCCGATGAGCCGAAACCAAAGCTCTTATTTTTTGTTGAGTAATAGTTCGAGTAAGTCTTGAATGAGCCCCCCGAAAGCTTGATGCAAATAAACGAATTTTTGTTCTACGTCTCCGAGCGATATATCCCCGTCTAATTCTGGTCATTGAATAAATGAAACTTTAACGAATAACTAATAGATTTCCTTTCTTTTAGTTATTCTTTTGCCCCTTTCCTAGTATATTAATAACAAAACGGATTTTTCCAATGTATAAACTAAAAATTCCAATGGCTTTGGCTACTATAACCTTCCCAACCACTATTTTTTTATTTTTTCTAGGCATTTCACCTCGAAATACGAAATTGTACTATATATACTAGGTATTAAAAAAATAGCACTGATAAAGAAATAGTGGATTCCATCGTTTCTATGGTTACTTCTTAAACGGTGAGGTCTTCTCTATACACCGGAGCCTTTACTTCATTTAATCAATGTTATTGCTAACTTGTATAGTTCGCATTCTTTGGCTCTACCCATGAATTATTCAGTAATAGGTCTTTCACAACGAGCTCTACCTATACAGTAACGGTATTTAATTATGAAGGTTGGCTGGGTAGCTGACCCTGTTAGTCCGTTCTTACAAGAGGCGTCTATGTTAACTAAGATTTCCTCCGCTTAATGGATAGCCATTTGCTACGAATGGAGAATTGCTTCTCATCTTGAATTGAGGTGAGTGGATTTACACCAATAGAAACCATAAATTTCATACACAATAAAAGGGATCTGATTCATTTTCTTATTTTTAGATAGGAAATGTAGTTCGTTTTTCCCTTCTATCCTATTTGATCATTGATATTTGAACATTGTTCTCTTTCCTTTGTTGTAGTTCATGATCTGAACGAGTCGCACATACACCCTAGTACATGTTCCTCGACGCTGAGGGCATCCCCGAAGCGCGGGGGATTTTGTGACATTTCTAATTGGCTGTCTTGTATTTCTAATAAGTTGTTTAATCGTTGGCATGTTGAATTATATACATATACATAATGGGCTGGTTTAGATCGATCCTAACCGGATGATTTTGAATTGCTTTTATTCAATAGATTCAATAGAAGAGTAAATAAATAAAATAAAAGTCATAGAATATTAAACTCGGCAGGGTTAACTTCAAATCACGAATTGGCGCGAAATACAGGCTATTGTCATTCAACCGCTACAAGATCAACAATCCCATAAGCTTGGGCCTCTGTTGCTGACATAAAAATATCTCTTTCCATGTCTTCGGATACAACCCATATGGGTTTGCCCGTTCTTTGTACATAAACTCTTGTCAGGGTTTCACGCAGTTTCAGCAGTTCTCCCACTTCCAGGATGAATTCTCCCGTTGCTACTTCAGAAAAAGAACCAGCAGGTTGATGGATCATTACCCTGATGATATAAGATAATAAAAGGTTTCTCTATTTCGCATGATGAGGGGAAGATAAAAGAAACATAAAAGAATAACAAGAAAAAAAGATAGAATTGAACAACCGTACGGGCATTTTGCATTGCATACGGCTTTACAATAAAATTGACCCTTACCATTCATCAAAGAAATAAAAAAATAGGATCGATCAGACCCTGGTCGGTAAATGATCAACTTACCACCCTTCCTTTCGGAGGAATTCAAAAATACTATGATGGCTCCGTTGCTTTATATATTTATTATATTTTTTTGTCTGTGATTTGTCTGTCATTCAGCAATCCCAAAGTTGCTTTTTTATTTGATCAAATAAACTAAGGAAAAAAGAATCTTATTTTTTTCGCTCTATAAATATTGTTAAGAGACCCTTGTTGTGAAAAAAATTTGTGACGCTGAACTGGACTTCCGATAATAAAATAGGAAATACCTTTTTCTCATATTACTCTCTCGATACATAATCTAATGTTTTGAAAACAAAATTCCTTATATCGAATTCAAAGTGCCATGCTATTATTACTTAATATTCATTTTTCATATGGCGAAGGCATAGTCTTCTTTTTTCTCTCAAATAAAAGCCTCATTGGCGCCAAGCGTGAGGGAATGCTAGACGTTTGGTAATCTCTCCTCCGACCAGGATAAAAGATCCCATTGAAGCGGCTGCTCCCATGCATATTGTATGTATATCTGGTTGCACAAATTGCATAGTATCATAAAGAGCCACCCCTGGTATTACCCATCCGCCAGGAGAGTTTATAAACAAATACAGATCTTTGGTCTCATCCTCGATACTGAGATATATCATAAGACCAATAAGTTGATTTGAGATCTCGCTATCAACCTCTTGACCTAAAAAAAGTAATCGTTCTCGATAAAGTCGGTTGATTAGGGTAAAATTGTATCCCTTTGGAACCGTACAGGCGCCTTTTGACGCATACGGTTCAAAAAAAATCAATGTGTAGATTTCAAATTTTTTTTCATAGCAAGTTCCTTCTAATTTATAAGAAAAGGATTTTTATTTTTTTTACATTAAGGAAAGGAAGACAAACTCATGTTTAGTAAAAAAAAATAAAGAATTCATTAAACTTATCCAATTAACTTCTCATTGATGGATAGTTTTATCGAGATTCAATCCAAATCAAGATGTCATTTTCTTGTTCTTAAACGAGCCTCTTTAATCTTTTTAGGTTTATGCTCTACTCCGGGTAAAGATCCGCCCGATTTTGATTTGCACATATAGTACAAATGCTCCCATTACCACTTCTTTTTGTTATCCCTTCTTTCAATTCGCGCATTCCGTAAAATAGTTGACAGCTTCATGCATATTACTCGATTGATTAATTGATTAACATAAGAGTTTGAAATAACTTCTACTTACAAAAAAAGGATTTCTAAAAAAAAA